AATCAAAATATCAAACGGAATCACTAATCCAAGACCAAAATATTCGGAGGACTCTTCTGACCAAACAAAACAAAAAATATGTAATTGTCAGCAAAGTTGTTTACTTTTTTTAATCCAAGAAGTTTTTTTACTTTATACATAATAGGTCATCGATTCAGCATTGGCTAAAAAAGGGGATAAAATCCCCAATAACTAGTTTAGTTCAAATCATTTTATCGATATGAGTGTTCTATATTGATAAAATATATATATATTTATTTTTTTGAAACCGTCTCTATATTAACATAGTGGTAGAAAGAGTACCATGCCGCGTCTGGACTTCAAACAGTTTAGCTTTAACCATGTTAATGGTCCCGCATTATTGGTTGATAGAGAATCAAAGTAGATTTTCCAATAAATTACGAAATGCTATAGTTCTTACATATGATTTCTGAATTTATTCAGAAGTAATTCGCGAGATCATGCACCCCTCTTTCTTAGGTATAACTTTCCTAGTTATAACAGAAAAAGTACATCTGGTTGGATCCAGCCTATTCTTGAAATAAACAACTCGCACACACTCCCTTTCCAAAAAAGATCAACACCCCAAGCACTACACTTAGATTTATTAGATTTGTTGCTAAAATATCGGTATTAAACCCGAAACTCCCGGCGGATGGCCAGTGGCCCAAAGAAACGAAAGAATCGGTTACATTTTTCATATGATATGATCTCCTCGTATAGATAGACTAAAAAATCGAACAGAGTTCTTTTTGTATTACTTTGTCCTCTTTATATATATATTTCTTTCTAGTTTCCTACTTTCTAAATCGAATTAAAAATCTATTTGATTTAGAAATCATGAATTACCCTCTTGCTTGCAACCTCTCTTAAAAACTAAAAGAGGTCTACCAACACGAACGGGAAGGATGAAAGCGAGTTGGTATGCTAATTCCTCATCCGCAAATCAGCCCTTCCCGTGGGTTATTTTCTCAACGAATAAGTAATTCTAGGAATGAAATCCTTATATAATTCGAAAAAGCAAAGCACAAATCCAAGGCAATATAATATGAAAAAAATTTTTCATATTTCTAATCTAAATATTAAACAAAAGGATTAGCAAATAAAAGTGCTAATGCTACAACCAGGCCATAAATAGTTAAAGCTTCCATAAAAGCTAGACTAAGCAATAAAGTACCTCGTATTTTTCCCTCCGCCTCAGGCTGTCTCGCAATACCTTCTACAGCTTGACCCGCAGCAGTACCTTGACCAACTCCAGGTCCAATAGAAGCAAGCCCTACAGCCAATCCAGCAGCAATAACGGAAGCGGCAGAAATCAGTGGATTCATGATAAGTTCCTCGTACCAAAAAAAAAATGGTTAATGATACATTCAACCAATGAACTATGACTTAATTATTCCATGCTACGATTCGTCCAGTCGAAGTAACTACGAACTTCGAATTCAAGTAATAACATTCTTGAATAATCAAAACTACTTTGATCTCTCTTTTTTAGTTTCTCTCGAGAAAGTCTTTATGAATCCATACAACTTTTTATTTTCTGTTTCTTTGTCCCGAACCGCTCTTTGAATTCTTCGATTTTTTTATTGACTTCATCCATTTATTAATTCAACTCACAGTCACAGATTAGACAGAAGGATTTCTATAGAATCCCCATCTACATTCACATTCGATTAGTAGGTCAAATTAGATATATCTTTAGCTCGTATCTAACAAGTCAATATCTAATATCACATATACATGTCTTTCTTACACAATGTAAACCAACTCTTTCTTCATCTTCAATTCAATCAGATTTGCTAAGGATGCGTCTAATGCTTGACAAGAGTTAACTTATAGTCATTCAATTCTATATACCTAGTTCGACCTCCCCTCTACAAACCTTTTATGAATCCCCTTTTTATAAATTAACCTTTCCCTTCCCCATTGTTTATCATTATCTTGCAACCTAAATGGATAAGATAATCAATGGATAAATTGATTGGGGCGAATCGTTGCATAGAAATTGATTTGATTGATCTAAGTTCATACAATTTATTATTTATTAATATTTTCGTTTGGTCAATCGTTGAATAAAATCAACTGAAAAAGGGAATCATTCTATAGAACATCCTTTTTTATTTAATAAGACGTCGTAATACCACAGTAATACCACAAGACTTCTTCGTCAAATTACGACTCCGAATAGTTAATAGTCGGATTCGATGACCAATCTAATTCATTGAAGGAAAGGTAGGATTATGATATAAATGGACAAAAGGTAATTTTAGGAAAAAGATCTTTGAGATCTCTTTCCTTTTTTCAATTCTCTACTCTAATATCAATATTTATGTATTGTAATCTTTATTGTAATCTTTTTTTCTATAACTCTAGATCATATATTAGTTGTATATTTTCATTTCATTCACTAAGTCAATTTTTTTAGCCACGCACACATTGTCTTAGGTTAAACTAAAAAGACTATTTAGAAAACTAGTCAATGGTGGCCCTCCATGGATTC